ACAATCAGAATACTAATTCTGTTACTAGTATTGATAATACTAGTAATAATGATGAAGCAGAAGAAGTGGCTTTGATACGTTACTCCCAACAATCAGATTTTCGTCGGGATATAATAAAAGGATCCATGCGTGCTCAAAGACGCAAAACGGTTACTTGGGAAATGTTTCAAGCAAATGCTAATTCCCCGCTTTTTTTGGATCGAATAAACAAAACATTTTTTTTTTATTCTTTTGATCTTTCTGAAATGATAAATTTCATTTTTAGAAATGGAGTCGGTAAAGAATCAGAATCGCAAATTTCCGATTCTTCTTTTGATTTTTATAAAGAAAGGACAAAAGAACAGGAAAAAAAAGAGGAAAATGACCGAATAACAATAGCAGAAACTTGGGATAGCATTCCATTTGCTCAAGTTATAAGAGGTTTGATGTTAGTAACACAATCTTTTCTTAGAAGATATATTGTATTACCTTCATTGATAATAGCTAAAAATATGGGCCGTATGTTATTATTCCAATTTCCTGAATGGTACGAGGATTTGAAGGAATGGAATCGAGAAATGCACATTAAGTGCACCTATAATGGTGTTCAATTATCAGAAACAGAATTTCCAAAAGATTGGTTAACAGACGGAATTCAGATAAAGATTTTATTTCCTTTTCGTCTGAAACCTTGGCGAAGACAAAGATCTAAGGTACGATCTCATGATATAGATTCAATGAAAAAACAAGGAAAAAAAGACAATTTTTCTTTTTTAACAATATGGGGAATGGAAGCGGAACTTCCCTTTGGTTCTCCCCAAAAACAACTTTCTTTTTTTGAACCCATTTTTAAAGAATTCGAAAGAAAAATTAGAAAGCTAAAAAAACAATTTTTTCTCGTTCTAAGGGTCTTAAAGGAAAGAGGAAAAAGGTCTCTACAAATTTCAAAAGAAAAAACAGAATGGGTCATCAAAACAGTTCTTGTTATAAAGCGAATAATGAAAGAAAAAGTAAATCCAATTTTTTCATTTGAATTGAAGAAGGTGAAAGTATATAAACCAAATAAAAATGGAAAAGATTCAAAAATAAATAATAAAATTAACCATGAATGGGCCATACCAATTCAATCTATGAATTGGACAAATTATTCACTCATAGAAAAAAAAATGAAAGATCTTTATGATAGGATAATCACAACCAAGAATCAAATAGAACAAATCACAAAAGACAATAAAAAAACAGTTTTAACCTATGATGATAAAAGAAAAGGATCAGAATCACAGAAATCTAGTTGGCAGATATTAAAAAGAAACAATATACGATTAATACGTAAATCACATTTTTTTATAAAATTTTTCATTGAAAAAATATACATGGATATCTTGCTATGTACCATAAACATTCCCAGAATCAATATACAACTTTTTTTTGAATCAAAAAAAAAAATTATCAATAAATACACTTACAACCATGAAACAAATCAAGAAAAAATTGATGAAATAAATCCAAATAGAACGAACTTCATTTCAACTATAAAAAAGTGGGTTTCAAATACTAATATTAGTAATAAAAATTTAAATAGTTATACTTGCTTGTCCCAAGCATATGTATTTTACAAATTATCACAAACCCAATTACTTAATAAGTATAACTGGAAATATATATTTCAAGATCATGAAACCCATTATTATCTTAGGGATAAAATAAAGGATTATTGTATAACACGAGGACTATTTGATTATAAATCAAGGCATAATCAAATTCAAAAGTCTGGAATGAATGACTGGAAAAACTGGTTAAAAGGTTTTTATCAATACAATTTTTCTCGGATCAAATGGTCTCGATTAGTCCCGAAAAAATGGCGAAATAGAGTCAATCAACTTCGTATGATTAAAAATCAAGACTCAATTAAATTTAATTCATATGAAAACAAAAAAGACCCATTAAGTCATTATGTAAAAGAAGATTATTCTGTATTGGTTAAAAAACACTACAGATATGATCTTTTATCACATAAATATATGAATTATGAATATATTAATTATGGGGATAAGAAAAACTCCTATTTTTATGGATCAACAGTACAAGTAAAGGAGAACCGAGAGATTCCATATCTATATAATTTCAATACATCGAAATCCGACGCATTTTATCTATTGGTAAGTACAACTATTAGTGATTATCTAGAGGAAAGATATCCTATTGATACGAATATAAATCTGGATAGAAAATATTTTGATTGTAAAATTCTCCATTTTTGTCTTATAAAAAATATTGATATCGAGACTTGGACCAATGCGCATATTGGTATCAAGATTAATAAAAATACTAAGACTCAAACTAATAAGTATAAAAACAAAATGAAAAAGAAAGATATTTCATTTCATAAAGAAATCAACTTATACAAGAAAAAAAAACACTTTTTTGATTGGATGGGAATGAATAAAAAAAGGTTATATCATAATCCTACTATAGCAAAACTAAAATCTGGGTTCTTACCAGAATTTGCGCTACTTTTTGAAACATATAAAATTAAACCATGGATTATACCAATCCAATTTCTTCTTTTAGATTTTCATAAAAATGAAAAGATTAGTCAATATGAAAGCATCAACATAAAAAAAAAAAAAAACCTTCCCATATTATCTAATCAAAAAGAATATATTGATTTAGAAAATTCTAACCAAGAAAAAAACAAACAACAATATCCAAAATATCTTGGATATGATCTAGGAAAACAAAACGAAAAAAAAGATGTTGAAGATAATTGCGCGGGATCAGACATTAAAAAACGTAGAAATAAAAAAGAATCTAAGAAGATCAAGGAAGGAGAACTAGATTTATTACTAAAAAAATATTTTCTTTTTCAATTAAAATGGGATAATTCTTTGAGTCAAAGAATGATCAATAATATTAAGGTATATTGTCTCTTACTTAGATTGACAAATGCAAAGCAAATTACTATAGCCTCGATTCAAAGAGGAGAAATGTATCTGGATATAATGCGGATTCAAAAGGATCGTATTCTTACAGAATTGATAAAAAGAGGAATATTAATTATCGAACCAGTTCGTTTATCTATAAAAAGGGATGGGCAATTTATTATCTATCAAACCATAAGTATTTCATTAGTTGATAAAGATAAAGTTAAAACTAATAAAAAATTCATAAAAAAACGAAATGTTGATAAGAATAATTTAGACAAATTCATTGAACAACATAGCGATATGCCTGTGAATGAAGAAAAAAAAAATAATTATAATTTTCTTGTTCCTGAACATATTCTATCTCATCGACGTCGGAGAGAGTTGAGAATTCTAATTTGTTTCAATTTCTGGAATTGGAATTATATAGATAAAAATCCACAATTTTGCAACGAAAACAAAATAATAAACTGTGGACAATTTTTTAATGAGAACAAGCATCTTAATAGAGATGCAAACAACTTTATTAAATTAAAATTATTTCTTTGGCCTAATTACCGATTAGAGGATTTAGCTTGTATGAATCGTTACTGGTTTGATACCCATAATAGCAGTCGTTTTAGTATGTCAAGGATATATATGTATCCCCAATCCAGAATAAGTTAATAAACTATTATTATATTTCCTATATATCACCTGACATAACATATTTGATATATGGCGAAAGATGGACATATGCATATGTTACATTTTAGTACATGATATTGATTTATTTTTGGATAAATGTATTATATTTTATTCTATCAAAATCCCATTTTTATTTCAAACATAAAATTAGGATTTCGATAGAATAAAAAAGTATGAATAAATCTAAACTTTTGTTTATATCAGATTAAAATGACTGACATAATCATAACATAATATAATAATAATTATTATTTTTCCTGATCGGTAAAATCTATAAAAAATAAAAAGATAGAAGAATTTTTTTATGGTCAAAAATTCATTCATTTCAGTTATTCTGCAAGACGAAAAAGACGAAAACAAAGGGTCTGTTGAATTTCAAATATTCAGTTTCACCAATAAAATACGGAGACTCACCTCGCATTTGGAATTGCACAAAAAAGATTTTTTATCTCAAAGAGGTCTACGAAAAATTCTGGGAAAACGTCAACGGCTGTTGGCTTATTTGTCAAATAAAAATAGAGTAAGTTATAAAAAATTAATTAGTCAGTTAGATATTCGGGAGCTAAAAACTCGTTAATTTGAGGATTTATTTGAAAATTTTTTTTAGGTTTTTATTTTTATAAACCTCGTTTTGAGAAATTCATGGAATAATGAATTAGGAAAGAAAAGATATGACTGTACCGGCTACAAGAAAAGATCTCATGATAGTCAATATGGGCCCTCATCACCCATCGATGCATGGTGTTCTTAGACTTATTATAACTCTCGACGGTGAAGATGTTATTGACTGTGACCCCGTATTGGGCTATTTACACAGAGGGATGGAAAAAATAGCGGAAAACCGAACAATTATACAATATCTTCCTTATGTAACACGTTGGGATTATTTAGCTACTATGTTCACCGAAGCAATAACAGTAAATGCACCAGAACAATTGGGAAATGTTCAAGTACCCCAAAGGGCCAGCTATATCAGAGTAATTATGCTAGAGCTGAGTCGTGTAGCTTCGCATTTGTTATGGCTTGGGCCTTTTATGGCGGATATCGGTGCGCAGACTCCCTTTTTCTATATTTTCAGAGAGAGAGAATTGCTATATGATCTATTCGAAGCTGCCACAGGTATGCGAATGATGCATAATTATTTCCGCATCGGAGGAATAGCTGCTGATCTACCTCATGGTTGGATAGATAAATGTTTAGATTTCTGCGATTATTTTTTAACAAGTGTTGTTGAATATGAAAAACTTATTACGCGGAATCCCATTTTTTTGGAGCGAGTTGAAGGAGTGGGCATTATTGGTGGAGAAGAAGCACTAAATTGGGGCTTATCAGGACCCATGTTACGAGCTTCTGGGATCCAATGGGATCTTCGTAAAGTTGATCATTATGAATGTTACAATGAATTCGATTGGGAAGTCCAATGGCAAAAAGAAGGGGATTCATTAGCTCGTTATTTAGTACGAATTGGCGAAATGAGGGAATCCATAAAAATTATTCAACAGTCTTTAGAAGGAATTCCCGGAGGACCCTATGAGAATTTAGAAATTCGGCGCTTAGATAGAGCAAGGAATTCCGAATGGAATGATTTTGAATATAGATTCATTAGTAAAAAACCTTCGCCTAATTTTGAATTGTCCAAACAAGAACTTTATGTAAGAGTAGAAGCCCCAAAGGGAGAATTAGGAATTTATTTGATAGGAGATAATAGTGTTTTCCCCTGGAGATGGAAAATTCGTCCACCCGGTTTTATCAATTTGCAAATTCTTCCTCAGTTAATTAAAAGAATGAAATTGGCTGATATCATGACAATACTAGGTAGTATAGATATCATTATGGGAGAAGTCGACCGTTGAAATGATAATTGGCACAACAGAAGCACAAACTATCAATTATTTTTCTAAATCAGAATCCTTAAAAGAAGTCTATGGACTCATATGGCTATTTATCCCTGCTTTGACCCTTATATTGGGAATCATAATAGGAGTACTAGTAATTGTATGGTTAGAAAGAGAAATATCCGCAGCAATACAACAACGTATGGGACCCGAATATGCCGGCCCGTTGGGAATTCTTCAAGCTCTAGCGGACGGGACTAAATTACTTTTTAAAGAGGACCTCCTACCATCTAGAGGAGATATTCGTTTGTTTAGTATCGGACCGTCTATAGCAGTCATATCAATTGTATTAAGTTATTTAATAATTCCTTTTGGGTATCGACTTGTTTTAGCTGATCTCAGTATAGGTGTTTTTTTATGGATCTCCATTTCAAGTATTGCTCCCATTGGGCTTCTTATATCAGGATATGTATCGAATAATAAATACTCTTTTTTAGGTGGCTTGCGAGCTGCGGCTCAATCTATTAGTTATGAAATACCATTAACTCTATGTGTGTTATCAATATCTCTACGTGTGATTCGTTAGAACATGAACTTTGACCTCAAAAGGAAAGAGGAATTAATGTATTGGATAGATATAGATATTTTTCTTTTTTTATTCATCAGAGTTATTCAGGTCGATGAGTTAAACCAGATAGTTATATGAGTAAAACAAAACAACTTATCAATGTGTAGTAAAAAGAGAGAATCTCATTCCCTATATACAAGAATAAAGCAGAAGTAAACATTAACGGAGTATAAACTCTTTATCCCAAGATTGAGATTTCATCATATCTTGAAGCGGGTACAAAAGATCAACTGTATGGGATTACTGTCTTGTATGTATTACCATACAGGAGATCAATCAAAAATCAGTGGACGGTTAGGAACACCAAGGTACACAAAGGATTAGTAATAGAGATAATGTAAGGTATCAAAAAAGAGGTATTTCCACATAAAACGAATCATAAGATGATAGGGGCTTTAAGTTGGTAGAAATGATCAAGCAGTACTTCCCCACGATTCCGATCTAGAGTATGCTCCTAGTCACTGATTCAAGAAATAACTATCAAGAACGAATTAATCCTTTATTCTCAGGAATACATACCTCTTATGAGAAAGAAGAACAGGAACAAAAGAAATAGAATATAAAAAAAGATCTTTATTTATTTTTTCCTACATCTATACCAATATATGTACATATGAAATTCTTATTCTTTATGATTCAGTTAAAGAATGTCTAATTCTTTTTATCTCTTGATATAACGAGTATTTTATTGAAAGATTAAGTTATTACGGAAGATTTAATTATAAGGGATGAGATCAATTCGGAAGCGCCCTTTTTTTTTATTCTAGCAGACAGAATTCCATTGGTCTAATTTTTGGGACTCTACACGGTATTTTTATTCTATCTACCCCACAAAGATACCTATAATAATACCGAACTAGCCCTTACATTTATTTGTACGCGGCCATAGAGGAGCCGTATGAAGCTGAGGTCTCATGTACGGTTTTGGAATAGTGGTGAGAACAGTTATGTTATTATCAACTATGATTATCGAACAGTTCAAGTACAGTTGATATAGTTGAGGCGCAGTCAAAATATGGTTTTTGGGGGTGGAATATGTGGCGTCAACCTATAGGGTTTATCGTTTTTCTAATTTCTTCTCTAGCAGAATGCGAGAGATTACCTTTTGATTTACCAGAAGCAGAAGAAGAATTAGTAGCAGGTTATCAAACCGAATATTCTGGTATCAAATATGGTTTATTTTATATTGCTTCTTATCTAAATCTCTTAGTTTCTTCATTATTTGTAACAATTCTTTATTTAGGTGGGTGGAATTTATCTATTCCATACATATCTGTTCCTGAACTTTTCGGAATAAATCAAATTGCTAGAGTCTTTGGAATGACAATTGGTATCTTTATTACATTAGCTAAAGCTTATTTGTTTCTTTTTATATCTATCACAACAAGATGGACTTTACCCAGGATGAGAATGGACCAACTATTAAATCTTGGATGGAAATTTCTTTTACCTATTTCTCTAGGTAATTTATTATTAACAACATCTTCCCAACTTGTTTCACTATAAATAACACAATATGATAATGGTATTCTAAACTCATAACCTCTCTTAAACAAGAGAAAGAAACATCAACTTATTCGTGGATATCTACAATATGTTTCCTATGGTGACTGGGTTCATGAATTATGGTCAACAAACAATACGAGCCGCAAGGTATATTGGTCAAAGTTTCATAATTACCTTATCCCATGCAAATCGTTTACCTGTAACTATTCAGTATCCTTATGAAAAGTCGATCACATCAGAACGTTTCCGTGGTCGAATCCACTTTGAATTTGATAAATGTATTGCTTGTGAAGTATGTGTTCGTGTGTGCCCCATAGATTTACCTGTTGTTGATTGGAGATTTGAAGGGGATATTAAAAATAAAATATTGCTTAACTATAGTATAGATTTTGGTGTCTGTATATTTTGTGGTAACTGTGTCGAATATTGTCCCACTAACTGTTTATCAATGACTGAAGAATATGAACTTTCTACTTATGATCGTCACGAATTGAATTATAATCAAATCGCTTTGGGTCGGTTACCAATGTCAGTAATTGTAGACTACACAATTCAAACAGTTATGAATTCGACTCAAATAAAAATAGACAAAGGTAAATATCTTGATTCAAGAACAATTACCAATTAGTAAGATTTTATTTTTCTATTTTGATAGAAAGGATCCAAGCTTCTTTATTTATTTTTTTTTTTAGTCAAAGTAACTAAAAGTAAAACGATAACTATTGATTGTTGAGAATAGCGGGTTTATTTAATATTTTTCGTTTTTATTTGGAAATATAAGATTCCAGCTCTTCTTTTCTTCTGAATAAATTAAAATGAAAAAGTTGAGTTGGCCCAATAACTTTATCTATATCTACATTACAATCGATACTGCATTACTATATGAAGATTTTATTTAGGAACGGTATCATAAACAATTAAAAAAATAGACTAATTTTTACTTCCTGGACTATTCAGTAAAGTCATGAAATCTTTCGATTTATTTATTTTCTTATTTCATACATAATGGATTTACCTGGATCAATACATAATATTGTTGTAGTATTTCTGGGATCAGTTCTTATATTTGGGGGCCTGGGAATAGTATTATTTACTAATCCAATTTATTCTGCCTTTTCGTTGGGATTGGTTCTTGTTTGTGTATCCTTATTCTATATTCTATCGAATTCTTATTTTGTAGCTGCTGCACAACTTCTTATTTATGTGGGAGCCATAAATGTCTTAATCATATTTGCTGTAATGTTCATAAATGGCTCAGAATATTCCAATGTTTCCCGCCTTTGGACCCTTGGAGATGGGGTTACTTCACTGGTTTGTACAAGTATTTTTTTTTTACTAATTATTACTATCCCAGATACGTCATGGTACGGAATTCTTTGGACTACAAAATCAAACCAGATTTTAGAACAGGACCTAATAAGTTATGTTCAACAAATTGGGATTCATTTATCAACAGATTTTTATCTTCCATTTGAACTCATTTCTATAATTCTTTTAGTTTCTTTAATAGGTGCAATTACTATGGCTCGTCAATCATAAATACTTATGATTTAAAAAATTTTTAGAATTTGAAATAAAATAAAAAAGGTTTAAGGTTTCTAGTTAAATCTATTGCCAATACCTTCTATTGTTCTGTAATATTTTGTTCTATATCTAGTCAATGAAATCAGTTGAATTGTTATTCATATTTAAATGAATCTAAATTGATGAGGAGTTAGTCAATGATGTTCGAGCATGTACTTTTTTTGAGTGTCTATTTATTTTGTATCGGTACCTATGGATTAATCACAAGTCGAAACATGGTTAGAGCACTTATGTGTCTTGAGCTTATACTAAATTCAGTTAATATCAATCTCGTAACATTTTCTGATTTATTTGATAGTCGCCAATTAAAAGGAGACATTTTCTCAATTTTTGTTATAGCTATTGCAGCAGCTGAAGCTGCTATTGGATTAGCTATTGTTTCATCGATCCATCATAACAAAAAATCAACTCGTATCAATCAAGCAAATTTGTTAAATAATTAAATTAGTCGTAATCATTCATTATGTAATAATTGATTTTCATTATATAAATTATATAATAATAAAATAATAATTTATATTAATTTGTTAGATTTATTTGAATTTAAAATAGAATTAAAATTCCATTAATATTAATTAAATATTGTATTATTTGTTGACCAATTTGAATTCAGATGTGCAACTTGTATTGTATGACTGTGGTTGTTTAAAGAGAAATCAAAGTATCTTGGCACTTTTTTATGAACAAATTTAGAAATATATTGATTCTTAAAAAAATTAATAAATCATTGATTCATCTGGTGTCTACAATATAAACATATAATTAATTTACTAACATTTATTTTTACCATACCAGATCGAAAATTTTTTATGTTCAAAACGGGAATTTATAGATTTAATGTCACATTCAGTAAAAATTTATGATACATGTATAGGGTGTACTCAATGTGTGCGCGCCTGCCCCACAGATGTATTGGAAATGATACCTTGGGACGGATGTAAAGCTAAACAAATTGCTTCCGCACCAAGAACCGAGGATTGTGTGGGTTGTAAGAGATGTGAATCCGCTTGCCCGACAGACTTTTTGAGTGTCCGTGTTTATTTATGGCATGAAACAACTCGCAGCATGGGTCTATCTTATTAATTGATACGTTACAAAAACTCCACTTGAATCATTTGATTCCTCATTTACCGACAAAAGCCCGTACTCGATAAAATCAATATATTATTCCGAGCACGGGCTTTTCTGGTCAAAGCGTATCTTGTCTTTATCACGAGTCATTTTCCTTGGTTTTGGTTAACAATACTTGTTGTTTTGCCTATATTCGCGGGTTCTTCCATTTTTTTTCTTCCCCATAAGGGGAATAAGGTGTTTCGATGGTATACTATATGTATATGCTTATTAGAACTCCTTTTAACGACCTATGCATTCTGTTATCATTTCCAATTGGACGATCCCTTAATCCAATTGGAAGAAGATTGGAAATGGATAAATATTTTGGATTTTCACTGGAGACTGGGAATCGATGGGCTTTCTGTGGGACCCATTTTACTGACAGGATTTATTACTACTTTAGCTACTTTAGCGGCTTGGCCAGTTACTCGAAATTCACGATTATTCCATTTCTTTATGTTAGCAATGTACAGTGGTCAAATAGGATCATTTTCTTCTCGAGACCTTTTACTTTTTTTTATCATGTGGGAGTTAGAATTAATTCCTGTTTACTTACTTTTATCCATGTGGGGAGGAAAGAAGCGCTTATATTCGGCTACAAAGTTCATTTTGTACACTGCAGGGGGTTCTATTTTTCTATTAATAGGAGTTCTAGGTATGGGTTTATATGGCTCTACTGAGCCAACATTAGATTTTGAAAGACTTGCTAATCAATCATATCCTATGGCATTGGAAATAATATTCTATTTTGGCTTCCTTATTGTTTATGCTGTCAAATCGCCGATCATACCCCTACATACATGGTTACCAGATACCCATGGAGAAGCACATTACAGTACATGTATGCTTCTTGCCGGAATTTTATTAAAAATGGGAGCATACGGATTGATTCGGATCAATATGGAATTATTACCCCGTGCTCATTCCATATTTTCTCCGTGGTTGGTGATAGTGGGAACAATACAAATAATCTATGCGGCTTTAACTTCTTTTGGTCAACGCAATTTAAAAAAGAGAATAGCCTATTCCTCTGTATCTCACATGGGTTTCACAATTATAGGAATTGGTTCCATAACCAACATGGGACTAAATGGAGCCATTCTACAAATACTTTCTCATGGATTTATTGGTGCCGCACTTTTTTTCTTGGCAGGAACCTGTTGTGATAGAATACCTCTTGTTTCTCTTGACAAAATGGGGGGGATAGCTGTCCCGATGCCGAAAATATTTACAATGTTCAGTAGCTTTTCGATGGCCTCTCTTGCATTGCCAGGGATGAGTGGTTTTGTTGCAGAATTAGTAGTATTTTTTGGAATAATTACCAGCTCAAAATATCTTTTAATTCCAAAAGTACTAATTACTTTTGGAATGGCAATTGGAATTATATTAACTCCTATTTATTTATTATCTATGTTACGTCAGATGTTCTACGGATACAAGTTATTCAATGTTCCAAATTCTAATTTTGTGGATTCTGGACCACGAGAACTTTTTGTTTCGATCTGTCTCTTTTTACCAATAATAGGTATTGGTATTTATCCCGATTTCATTTTCTTACTATCAGTTCACAAGGTACAAGCTATCTTATCTAATTATTTTTTATAGATAGTTTTTATTAATGAAACGGCAAGTCTTATAATTCTGTAAAATAAAGTAAATTAGAGTTGTAATGAGATGTATCTCGAGTTTTTGCGAACCATTTGATTTATGGAGTCAAATGGTTCGCAAAAACTCGAGATACATATGAGATGATGTTCTTATGTTATGTATCGTTTATTCAATTAGATGTTAATGTGAATGAACCATAACTATGTAAACCTATTCCTAATAGATTGATCCCAAAATAACATATCCAAATTATAAGAAATCCTATAGAAGCTGCAAGTGCCGAATGTGTATCTTGTAAACTTTTATTTGTTCTAGTATGTGAATAAATCGCGAATATGATCCAAGTAATAAATGCCCAAGTTTCCTTAGGGTCCCAATTCCAATAAGATCCCCAAGCCTCATTAGCCCATACTGCTCCAGAAAGAATGCCTATGGTTAAAAAGGTAAAGCCTAAACTAATGACACGATAACTCCAATAATCTAAACGCTGAGTCAATTGATATTTGTAATAATTTCGAAATGAAATAAAAGAAGTGTTTTTAAAAACACTTCTTTTATCATTCAAATATTGGACTTCGCCAACAATAAATGATTTAATTACTGAATTCTTGCTTTTAAAAAACATATCGATGTTTTTTCGAAATGTAACGACTAAAAGAGCGACTGATAATAATGATCCACATAAAAGAGCTGCATAGCTTAATAGCATCATACTTACGTGCATCATTAACCACTGAGATTGTAGAGCGGGTACTAATATAGCGGATTGATGGATTTCGGTTGAAAGACCCGATGTGGCGAAACCTTGGGTAAAAATAGCACTTGGCGCGGTTATTACGCTTAAATAATTTTTATTATTTCGTATTTTAGGAATCATATGAATAATGGAGAAACTCCATGAAAGGAAGATTAATGACTCATATAAATTACTTAATGGGGAATGACCCGAATAAATCCAACGAATAACTAATAATCCTGTTATAGATAAAAAGGTAGCTATCATACCTCTTTCCGATGAATTGCGTAATCCTACGATTTCGTGGACTAATAAGGTCATAAAATGAATCGTAATCACAATTGAAATAATCGAAAAAGAGATATGAGTTAATATATGTTCTAAAGTTGCAAATATCATAAAAAGGGCAGGGGTTCTCCATTATAGAATTAAAATCGCGAATTAAATATATTATAGGATCCACTGTGTCCCTTTTAGGGGATGCCGCCACTCGGACTCGAACCGAGATGCTCTAGCACTGCTTCCTAAGAACAGCGTGTCTACCAATTTCACCATGGCGGCTTATTTGAAATATTAATAAATAATAATCAATTCAGGTTGAATGGTCAAGAATCAAGGATTCAATATAGTTAGTAAATGTTAGAACCGATGAAAAAGACTCATTAAAATTAATATTTGAATGTTTACTAAGTATCGCCGTAGGGTTTAGCTTTAAGAATCAACTTTCATGTATCTAGTTTAGAATGTAAAAATGGAGTTATACCAAAACAGTCAGAACTATCTAGTTCTGTTCCGGGCCGAGGGTCGAGTTATAGAACTAAAAATCATCTTTTTTTTTTTGATGATTTTTTAATTAATGTATTGAAAATTAATTAATGTATTCAAAATTAAAAGTATTAATCAAAAAAAAAATGTCATATTTATCATAATTTTATTCGAGGCATTTTTATAATAATTTCGATACCTTAGTATCATTAATAATACTCTTCGTAATTTATTATAAATACTATCTAGTAACTAGACTTCTAAATTAGGTTTTGGGCTGGCTAGGCATATAACAAAAAACTTTTTCCTTTTTCTCTATCAATTAAATTTTCACAATAGAAAATTTAATTGATAAAGAAAAATTAGAATACTTAGTACTATACTAAGAGGCCAGTAAACATAAGAATTATTATTTACTATATAACATATAACACGCCACAGCAGTTAGTTCTTACTAATATTGATATTAAGGAGTTAAATACATTCAATACATTAGTTAATGTGAATCATTATATCTTAAAAAATATCTTAAAAATTTTTAAGTTATTAATGGTATGTCGATTTAGATTATTCCAAAATTTTATTACTTGTTTGTTGCACAAAAAAACTTTTTGAATGCCCAGTGGAAACCGATTTAGCTAAAGAAAGAGCTTTTACTGCCGTTAAATATCCCTTCTTCTTCCAAATATTTCTACGAATACGTTTTTTTGATCGAGAAGTACGCTTTTTTGGAACCGCCATTCAAAAACAAAATACTAATTTTTATTATTGTATGTGAAAGACATATATTTAGATCCTTTTTTCGTCATTATCCATACTTATCCCATGGATAATAAATACTTTGTTCAAAACATGTAAAACATATCATAATAATATAAATATAATTCTATATAATTATATAATATATATGTAAATATGTAAAAATAAATATATAAATATATACAAAATATACCAAAAGATTATGAATTATATATACGTATCCATGTATATATACCTATGCCATATCATATATATATAGGGCTAAATGAAATAGATAATAATTTTTTTTTTTTTTTTTTATTTTTTTTTGTTGATTTCTTTTATTATTGTTCTTTTGGTTGGTGGATTTGAAACAATTAAATTTATAACAATAAAAAAAAACAAATATTTTTTTATGGAACAAACATATCAATACGCATGGATAATACCCTTTCTTCCACTTCCAGTTACTATGTCAATAGGATTTGGACTTCTGTTTATTCCTACAGCAACAAAAAATATTCGTCGTATGTGGGGTTTTACTAGTGTTTTACTGCTAAGTATAACTATGGCTTTTTCGGCCAGTCTGTCTATTCAGCAAATAAATGGAAGTTTTATCTATCAATATTTATGGTCTTGGACTATCAATAATGATTTTTCCTTAGAGTTTGGACACTTGATCGATCCACTTACTTCTATTATGTTAATACTAATTACTACTGTTGGAATCATGGTTCTTATTTATAGTGACAATTATATGTCTCATGATCAAGGATATTTGAGATTTTTTGCTTATATGAGTTTTTCTAATACTTCCATGTTGGGATTAGTTACTAGTTCCAATTTGATACAAATTTATATTTTTTGGGAACTCGTGGGAATGTGTTCATATTTATTAATAGGTTTTTGGTTTACACGACCGGTTGCAGCAAGTGCTTGCCAAAAAGCCTTTATAACTAATCGTGTAGGAGACTTTGGTTTATTATTAGGAATCTTAGCTTTTTATTGGATAACTGGCAGTTTAGAATTTCGGGATTTGTTCAAAATAGTTAATAACTTGATCCATAGTAATGGGATCAATTCTACATTTGTTACTCTCTGCGCCTTTTTATTATTCGTCGGCGCAATTGCTAAATCTGCACAATTCCCTCTTCACATATGGTTACCTGATGCTATGGAGGGGCCCACCCCTATTTCGGCTCTTATACACGCTGCTACCATGGTAGCAGCGGGAATTTTTCTTGTAGCTCGGCTTCTTCCTCTTTTCAGAGTTATACCTTACGTAATGAATTTTGTTTCTTTAATAGGCATAATAACAGTACTATTAGGAGCTACTTTGGCTCTCGCTCAAAGAGATATTAAAAGAAGTTTAGCCTATTCCACAATGTCTCAACTGGGTTATATTATGTTAGCTCTAGGTATAGGTTCTTATCGAGCTGCCTTATTCCATTTAATAACTCATGCCTATTCTAAAGCTTTATTGTTTTTGGGATCCGGATCCATTATTAATTCTATGGAACCTATTGTTGGATATTCACCCGATAAAAGTCAGAATATGGTTCTTATGGGCGGTTTAACAAGATATGTTCCAATTACAAGAACTACTTTCTTATTAGGTACACTTTCTCTTTGTGGTATTCCGCCTCTTGCTTGTTTTTGGTCCAAGGATGAAATTATTAATGATAGTTGGTTGTATTCACCAATTTTTGCAATAATAGCTTGTTTTACAGCGGGATTAACCGCATTTTATATGTTTCGAATGTATTTACTAACCTTTGATGGGCATTTGCATGTGCATTTTCAAAATTATAGTAGTACTAAAAATAGTTCATTCTATTCCATATCTCTATGGGGAAAAGCAATACCGAAAGTAGTCAATAGAAATTCACTTTTATCAACAATTAATAATAAGGTCTTCTTTTTTTCAAAGGATACATATCAAATTAATGATAATATAAAAAATCGAATGCGATACTTGAGTACTTCTTTTATAAATAAATACACTCACATGTATCCTCACGAATCGGACAATACTATGCTATTTCCTCTTCTTATATTAACACTATTTACTTTGTTCATGGGATCAATAGGAATTGATTTTGATCAAGGAGTAGTAGATTTTGATATATTATCGAAATGGTTAACTCCATCGAGAAACCTTTTGAATAAAAATTCAAACTATTCTATGAATTGGTATGAATTTTTTACAAATGCAATTTTTTCAGTAAGTATAGCTCTTTTTGGACTATTTATAGCATCCATTTTATATGGGTCTGTTTATTCATCTTTCAAGAATTTGGACTTAATCAATTCATTTGTAAAAAGGGGTCCTAAAAGAATTATCTTGGACCAAATAAAAAAAGTGGTATACAATTGGTCATATAATCGTGGTTACATAGACATTTTTTATACTAGAATCTTAATCATGAGTATAAGAAGATTAGCCGAACTCATTCAGTTTTTTGATAGACGTATAATTGATGGAATTATAAATGGGGTTGGGGTTGCAAGTTTATTTATGGGAGAAGGGATCAAATATATGGGAGGTGGACGAATTTCGTCTTATCTATTCTTGTATTTATCTTATGTATTAATATTTTTATTAATCTTTTTATTTTATAATTATTTTATAATAAATTTTTAGTGACGGATACGTAAAAGAGATTTTTTCTTTTCCATCACTTGGACATGTATAAAAAAAATATTGTGACATTTCATTTCGTACAGCATTTTCAAATAGATCATTTTTTATATATCTAAATGGACGATTCCATCGTTTATAATCGAAAAAAAAAGTCATAAGAGGTTTTTCAAACCGGAAATGGGCATGGGTCTTTTCTTTTTTTTCTTCTTTAAGTCTTCCCAATTCCCAATTCTCTTGATACCCATCAAGATAAGAATCTTCGTCAACAGGGCTATCCTTATAGGATGTCTCTTTAAAGTGGAATTCATCTTTTGTTTTTTCCTTTCCATTCACCCGGATCTCTTCCGTTTCATCTATTTTGTCCGGATCCTCTTTTTCTTCCGAACAAAGGGAAGGGTCTTCTTCGGTGGATCCCCCTTGTTCCTGTTTAGTCGCCTTCGTTTCGGAAGTTGTTTCTACATCGATTTCTTCCTCACTTTCTCCCTTTTCTTCTGTTTCTGAGGTTTCTTTCAGTTTCTTAGTGACAATAGGCGACGGCATTCTGCCTAAATAGTAGACACAGGTGATAAATAAGAGAATACTAAAGATTCGAGCCATATAATTTCTCAATTCTGACACAAGGTACTTATTAGATCGAATAGAATGATTTTGCCGTATCCAGACTAAGACCAATCCAACCCATTTCATGAATAAAATGTGACCAATTAACCAACCAACAAAACTACTTGTTACAAATAACATCTTATTGTTGCA